AATTTGGATATTTGTAGACAAAGAATAATAAACTTGTAATTACCTTGCATTTCTATTTACATTCTATCTATTGATAGAACACAAAGAACAAACTCTTTCATTCCTCTTTGTCTTCAATCAAAACAAAAAAGAAATACCTCTAATTTTATAAGGTTAAATAAAAAATAAAAAATTCGATTGTTAATTTGATATAAGATAATTGCTATGCTTAGTGTGTGACTCGGTGGTTTTTGATTTTTAGGGAAAGGATTCAAAAAAAAAATAGGCCGACTCCTATTATGAATTAATAAGTATAGAACTAATAACCAATATAGAACTAATAACCAACCCATCGCTTTGCATTATCTGGATTCAAAGAAGCAGTCAAGATATGATATAGTAATCATATAATTGCAGCAATTGCAATTTTTTTTTTTTTTTCAGAAAAAAAAAATCAATCTGATTATTTTATTCTAAAACAAAATAGAAAATAATGCAGATAAATGGAAGGGTGAAAGAAAGAAAAAAAAAGAAAAAAAAAATATCAATGATATATGATTCCAATATGTAAGGTCTATGATTCATTTTATAAAAGCCAATAAATGTAATAAAGCATCAATAGAGATTGATCTATAATTAAATGAATCTATTCATAGAACAAAAAATCAAGAGCCTGGAGCCAATAAAGACTGAGAAAATTGACTCAATAACAAATTTCATTCAATTTGATTTTATTCAGGACTCCATTGTAAAAGTAGGACCTAACCATTAATTGGGAAGTGATGGGGACGACGGAACCAATAAATCAGTACTGATTTATTGGGCAGGATGGCGAAAGAAAAGAAAGGAACCAGTAGACAATTCATTTCTATTTAGTCTTTATTCTAAAAGCTAATGGATTACTTCCACAAATGAAATAATTATTGAAATAGTAAAATAATTATTGAAATAGTAAATATTCGCCCGCGAAGGTTTTTATGTTATTAAATTTAATAATTTTAAACAAAACAATCTGATAACATATTGACTATATAAAATATATAAACAGAATGAAAACCAGAAATCGAATACATAGTCATATAAAATTCGATAGAATAGAAAATAGAATAATACAAAAATATACAAATTTCTAATAATACAAATTTATAATAACAGGAGAAATCCCACCAAATACCATGCTTTAGTATAGTATATTATTACATGTATATTTTTTTAATCATTTCATTCGCGAGGAGCTGGATGAGAAGAAACTCTCATGTCCGGTTCTGTAGTAGGGATGGAATTGATAAACGACCATCTACTATAACCCCAAAAGAACCAGATTCCGTAAGCAACATAGAGGAAGAATGAAAGGAATGTCTTATCGAGGTAATTGTATTTCTTTCGGTAGATATGCTCTTCAGGCACTTGAACCCGCTTGGATTACATCTAGACAAATAGAAGCGGGACGACGAGCAATGACAAGAAATGCGCGCCGCGGGGGAAAAATATGGGTACGTATATTTCCTGACAAACCTGTTACTGCAAGACCTACGGAAACACGTATGGGATCGGGGAAAGGATCCCCCGAATATTGGGTAGCTGTCGTTAAACCTGGCAGAATACTTTATGAAATGGGCGGAGTAACAGAAAATATAGCTAGAAAGGCTATTTCAATAGCAGCGTCAAAAATGCCTATACAAACTCAATTCATTATTTCGAGATAGGAATAGAAAAACCAAAGGAAAAAGTCCTTTAGGATTAAAAAAACAAAAATCGAACGTTTATTTTTTTTTTGAACAAAAATATTTCTTTTTTTTTGCCCTTTGCATTGAAATAACAGATTAAAAAAATGATATGATCCAATCTCAGACCCATTTGAGTGTAGCAGATAACAGTGGAGCCCGAAAATTAATATGTATTCGAATCATGGGAACTAGTAATCGGCGATATGCACATATCGGTGACATTATTGTTGCTGTAATCAAAGAAGCCGTACCAAATTCACCTCTAGAAAGATCCGAAGTAATCAGAGCTGTAATTGTACGTACTTGTAAAGAACTCAAACGTGACAACGGCATAATAATAAGATATGATGACAATGCTGCAGTTGTCATTGATCAAGACGGAAACCCAAAAGGAACTCGAATTTTTGGTGCAATCGCCCGGGAATTGAGACAGTTAAATTTCACTAAAATAGTTTCATTAGCACCTGAAGTATTGTAAGATAAAACATTGTAAGATATAAGATGAGATCCCGATATAGTTATAGTATTTGAATGGAATTAATTATTAATTAAAGTAAATTAGAATAAATTAGAAAATTAATTAAAAATGAAAGAAATTAGTAGATTGGAGTTCATGCATATACCTCTAAAATAATAAAAAAAATGAATTCATATGATAAAAAGAAAACAAACAAAAAAAAAAGAAAAATATGTTGATTATATCAAAATTATGAGGCACCAATAAATTGAGTTTATCATGGGGAGAGACACTATTGCTGACATAATAACCTCTATACGAAATGCGGACACGGATAGAAAAGGAACTGTCCGACTAGCATTTACTAACATCACCGAAAAAATTATTAAAATACTTTTGCAAGAAGGTTTTATTGAAAATGTGAGGAAACATCAGGAAGGTAAGAAATTTTTTGTTGTTTTAACTCTACGACATAGACGAAATAGGAAAGGATCGTATGGAACTAATCTAAATTTAAAACGAATAAGTCGGCCTGGTCTACGAATCTATTCTAACTATCAAAAAATTCCTAGAATTCTAGGCGGGATGGGGATTGTAATTCTTTCTACCTCTCGGGGTATAATGACAGACCGAGAGGCTCGACTAGAAAAAATCGGTGGAGAAATTTTGTGTTATATATGGTAATCTTTCCTCTCGGACATCCAAATTTTATCCGGACTTCCTGTTTGTGAAAAAAAAAAAAAAAAAAAAAAAAGAAAGAAGAAAGAAAAGGGTTCTAATATTATTTTTATTATTTTTCCTGCATTATATTAATTGATACTTGATACTTCACGAGGTTTTAGCTGGAATGAAAGAATAAAAATAGAGTCAAGTCAAGAGGGTTTAATTGTTGAATCACTTACTAATGGTATCTCTCAAGTTTGTTTCGATAATGAAGATCGGATTTTAGGTTCTGTTTCAGAAAAAATCCGACATAGTTTTGTTTTATCCGTAGACTACTAAGGCATAGAGTAAAAATAAAAATGGAAGTAAGCCGATATGATTCGACCAGAGAACGTCTAATCTATAGACTACACAACAAAAATTCGAATGATTAGGTAGTTTTTTTTTTCAACTTCCTTATTCCTTTCATTTTCATAGAGATATAATTCCAGATTGGAAAATTTAACGAAACTTATTTTCTTCAAAAACACATGTATATTCAAAATTAAGGAATGACAAATATGAAAATAAAGGCCTCCGCTCGTAAAATTTGTGAAAAATGCCGACTAATACGTAGACGGGGACGAATTAGAGTAATTTGTTCCAATCCGAGACATAAGCAAAGACAAGGCTAGTCCTTCGAAACCGGGACTCTTTATCTTCTTTATCTTTAAGGCATCCGATATATAAATAAAAAAAAAGATTTATTTTGACATGACATGGATATATCCATAGACACCCGGCTTCTATTTATAAGATGATAACATAAAATATGGCAAAACCTTTACCTAGAATTGGTTCGCGCAGGAATGGCCGTATTAGTTCACGTAAGAATGCGCGTAAAATACCAAAAGGAGTTATTCATGTTCAAGCAAGTTTCAACAATACTATTGTGACGGTTACAGACGTACGGGGGCGGGTGATCTCATGGTCTTCCGCCGGAATGTGCGGGTTCAGGGGCACAAGAAGAGGGACGCCATTTGCTGCTCAAACCGCAGCTGGAAATGCTATTCGGACAGTAGTGGATCAAGGTATGCAACGAGCTGAAGTCATGATAAAAGGCCCCGGTCTCGGACGAGATGCGGCATTAAGAGCTATTCGTAGAAGTGGTATATTATTAAGTTTCGTCCGGGATGTAACTCCTATGCCACATAATGGCTGCAGGCCCCCTAAAAAACGACGTGTGTAAAAATCTAAACATTGTAAACATTGTAAAAATATAAACATTGAAGAGATTTCAAGAGAAATAAATAATTCAATGATTTGATCAAAAATAACAAACATTCTTATGGTTCGAGAGAAAGTAACAATATCTACTCGGACACTACAGTGGAAGTGTGTTGAATCAAGAGCCGACAGTAAACGTCTTTTTTATGGACGCTTTATTATGTCTCCGCTTATGAAGGGTCAAGCGGACACAATAGGCATTGCGATGCGAAGGGGTTTGCTTGGAGAACTAGAAGGAACGTGTATCACACGCGCAAAATCTGAGAAAATACCACACGAATTTTCTACCCTAGCAGGGATTCAAGAATCAGTACATGAAATTTTAATGAATTTGAAAGAAATTGTATTGAGAAGCAATTTGTATGGAACTTGTGACGCGTCTATTTGTGTCAAAGGCCCTGGATATGTAACTGCTCAAGATATCATCTTACCACCTTCGGTGCAAATCGTTGATAATACACAGCATATAGCTATTCTAACGGAACCAATTGACTTGTGTATTGGCTTACAAATCGAAAGGACTCGTGGCTACTGTATAAAATCGCCAAATAACTTTCAAAATGGAAGTTATCCAATCGATGCTGTATTCATGCCCGTTCGAAATGTGAATCATAGTGTTCATTCTTATGGAAATGGGAATGAAAAGCAAGAGATACTTTTTCTAGAAATATGGACAAATGGGAGTTTAACTCCTAAAGAAGCACTTCATGAAGCCTCTCGGCATTTGATTGATTTATTTATTCCTTTTTTACAGGCAGAAGAAGAAAACTTACATTTAGAAAAAAGCCAACATAAGGGTACTTTACCCCTTTTTACTTTTCATAATAAATTGGCTAAACTAAAGAAAAATCAACAAGAAATAGCATTGAAATATATTTTTATTGACCAATCAGAATTGACTCCTAAGA